AATTATAAGATATCTTTATAACAATATAAGGATAAGGTTCAAATATAAAACAATAAATATAACAATAAATAACAGGTACAAATATTAAATCGAGGTACCCATTCTATGATAACTCTCAACAGTCTCCCCTCCATTTTTGTGCCTTTAGTGGGCTTAGTATTTCCGGCAATTGCAATGGCTTCTTTATCTCTTTATGTTCAAAAAAACAAGATTTTTTAGATACAACAAGGACAAATCTTATATATATATATTTTTTTTCAAGACTTACTTGGATCATAACACGGATATCTATTTAGTAAAATATGGTATAATATGCGGCTTCCTTCGGGCATAAGCTCTTATGTATGTGTAAACATGATAAATGAATTATAACTATTTTCAAATAGATCGGAGAATTTCTGAAATGTAAAGTCAATATATCTATATGTATTAGGAAATCATATGAAAGGGATGTTATTATTTTAGTTTGGATCTAAGAAATTCGATGAATTATCCCTAAAGGTTCACATCATAATAGTGCTGGTTGATGAGAGTTACTTCGGAAACAAAAAAAAGTAAAAAAAAAATTATTTTTGTTATTCTCCCAATTCCAATAAAATGCAACTAGGTCTAGTTAGAGTATGAGTTGGCGATCAGAACGTATATGGGTAGAACTTATAGCGGGGTCTCGAAAAACAAGTAATTTCTGTTGGGCCTTTATTCTTTTTTTAGGTTCATTAGGGTTTTTATTGGTTGGAACGTCCAGTTATTTTGGTAGGAATTTTATATCTTTATTTCCTTCTCAGCAAATAATTTTTTTTCCACAAGGTATCGTGATGTCTTTCTATGGGATCGCAGGTCTTTTTATTAGCTCCTATTTGTGGTGCACAATTTCGTGGAATGTAGGTAGTGGTTATGATCGATTCGATATAAAAGAGGGCATAGTGTGTATTTTTCGTTGGGGATTTCCTGGAAAAAATCGTCGCATATTCCTCCGATTCCTTATGAAAGACATTCAGTCCATCAGAATAGAAATTAAAGAGGGTATTTATGCTCGTCGTGTCCTTTATATGGAAATAAAAGGACAAGGAGCCATTCCCTTGACTCGTACTGATGAGAATTTTACTCCACGAGAGATTGAGCAAAAAGCTGCTGAATTGGCCTATTTCTTGCGTGTACCAATTGAAGTATTTTGAAAAAAGGAACTGAAGAATGAATACTTTGCAAGAGATAAAAAACTCAAGAATCATCTTTTTTTCTATAGCAGAACTTAACTGAAGTTTCTTCAGAACGCTTACTCGAGCCAAAGCAAACGTATATGAAACAATTCTAAAACGAAATTGTTTATGTCCACAATTTTTTTTATGCGTATGTAAATCCACTTAACTCAATTCAGTAACAAATCTAAATGATAGATTCATCATATATCAAAACAAAACATTTCATCATAAAGTAAAGAATTATTTTCTAAATATTTGATATTTTGATAGAACGGGAGTTCTTTCGTCTCGAAATCCTACTACTATTAATTTGAAGAGGGCTCTTTCTTATTCTATATTCTTTCTAAATTCAAGGACTAACCGCTGTACTGAATCACAAAAAAATCCGGAAATACATCGATGACTTGTAATAGCACTTATGCTTGATAGAAATATTAGTATCATATAGAGTCGACGAATGAGGTGCGTTCATTAAAAATTTTAAAATTCACAGACGAAAAAATGGCAAAAAAGAAAGTATTAATTTCCCTTCTATATCTTGCATCTATAGTATTTTTGCCTTGGTGGATCTCTCTCTCATTTAATAAAAGTCTGGAATCTTGGTTTACTAATTGGTGGAATACTAGGCAATCCGAAATTTTTTTGAATGATATTCAAGAAAAGAGTATTCTAAAAGAATTCATAGACTTAGAGGAACTCTTACGTTTGGACGAAATGATAAAGGAATACCCGGAAACACATTTACAAAAGCCTCGCATCGAAATCTACAAAGAAACGATCCAATTGATCAAGATGCACAACGAGGATCGCATCCATACAATTTTACACTTCTCGACAAATATAATCTGTTTCGGTATTCTAAGTGGTTATTCTATTCTAGGTAATGAAGAACTTGTTATTCTTAACTCTTGGTTTCAAGAATTCCTATACAACTTAAGCGACACAATAAAAGCTTTTTCTATTCTTTTATTAACTGATTTATGTATAGGATTCCATTCGCCCCACGGTTGGGAATTAATGATTGGCTCTGTCTACAAAGATTTTGGATTTGCTCATAATGATCAAATTATATCCGGTCTTGTTTCTACTTTTCCAGTCATTTTAGATACAATTTTTAAATATTGGATCTTTCGTTATTTAAATCGTGTATCTCCTTCACTTGTAGTGATTTATCATTCAATGAATGACTGAAAAGTGATCGAACGATCCAATTATAATATTTGTTACTTTGTACATAAGCAAAACATTCAAAATTGTACTTACTACCCATCCAAGGAATTCCTCCAATATTCCAGTAAAAT